CAATGGGTTTCGAAGAAAAAAATCCTTTCTTTCTTGTTTCTATTGAGTCATAAACCGACCTAGGTAAATCCATGAGTTCGATTCTATTATTTTTTCCTCTTTTATTCTGAATAACTATCTGAATCTTGAATTGTCTTATGACTCATCACTCAACTCAGATGAATTTTTTGAAAGAACTATGCTTTGAACAAATGATCCCCGCTCCCATCACCAGTTGCTCCTCCTATCTACACCCGCTCCACCAACTAATCTTATTTTTGGATCTTGTTTGTGATATTGAGAAAAGATCAATCAATAAATATCTCTATGGATTCTTCCAACTTATTTCTATTCTATAGTATATTAAACGACTACAGTACCCTATATAATTTATATGATATGACTTTTCAATTTTAATTCATTTTTTTTATTTTATTGTCTTCTTTCTCTTTTATATTTCCTTCAGATGAATCGAAAACTACAAAGTATAATATATTTTTGAATGGTTCGAGCCAAAAAATGGACTATTTGCTTATTTACTTTACCTTGTTGTTGTCAGAAAAAGAGGGGAAATTCCTTATTTTCCCCCTGTCTCTAAATGAAATATGATATGCAATATAAAATAGTAAATTAAATACTATATACTATATAGTGGATAGTGGACTGGAAATTCAAATATCTTTCTATTTCTAGTATCCGTTCTCGTTATCCATCCCATTGTCGAAACAAAAATAGAGGATGCATCAATATGTAAATATTTGGTACATAAAGCCACGACCCGATCTATCTATATTTATAACTATAGATAGATAAAAAAAATCTATATATAAGCAACCGATCCTTTTTTTTTTGAATCAAAGAAAGATATTCAAAAATAGACGTCTCTTATTTTGTGACTCAGAATAAACGTTTCGCGTGGAGGAGTGGAGGAACGGAATAATAATTTATTCTTATGGAGGATCCAAAAAAGATTGAATCGGAAATATCGACAAATTCTAAATTCTTGCGACGTAGTCTAAAGGAAATGAAAAAAAAAATTTCGAGGCTACAATTCTATCTCTATCAAATTTGAATATCAGAATAGCTGATATAGTCATGATTCAATAGGTCAGGTCCACTTACCTTTTTTATTTCTTATATTTATGATGGATTTGATTGGAATAACGGAAAAGTAGGAATATTTGGCGATTCATAATTGGGGTTGAGTAGGTAGAATATCTATGTCCTCGAACCAAAAATATGGAATAATGAAACCTGAGTTGAGTAAGAATATAGCCTGTAGTGACATAGTTGTCTTCCCAATAAGCGGGGTGATTTATCATTATAATGAACACTTTATAATCACTATACTATCTCATTATATTTATAATGATAATTAGTTAATTAACTCATTCTAATAAAAAAAATATCCCTATTATCCACTAAAAAATGAAGATTGAAACTAGAGTTTTGTGGAAAAAGCCCCTTATCGGATTTGAACCGATGACTTACGCCTTACCATGGCGTTACTCTACCGCTGAGTTAAAAGGGCCTATTTTATTCCATTCCTGAATGAGACAATGTGAAGACATATACATATATTATATACCTACATATTACATTACATAGGTGCATACAGTAGGCTCATAGTGTCTCATTCGGGAATATCTTTTTTTTTTTAGTCAGTCTAGGCTAAAACCTAATTACTTTTTTTTCTTTTATTGACCCCTATCACAACGAGATTCGTTTGATTAATACACAAATTGAAATAGATCCAAGATATTTGATATGTGATCAAATCATGTAATGTATGGAATGAAAAGATTCAACTCGTACCTGAAATCCAAGCTCTGCTCTTAGAAAAAAAGAAACTTTCTATCGTTTCTTAATTTCCTAGCTGTAAGATAGGAATATCGCATCTTAACAATGCGTGAATCGATGCGTGAAGGTTGAAGAATGGCTTTTCTGTCGGACAAATCACTAGCGATCCTATACTTCATTAATTATTAATTATAACACATTATAATTATTTCGGAATGTTTATCCATTCTAATGATATAGAATCTATATATAGAAATAGAATATAGAATTTTTTTCATTCATGAACCATGAATGAAAAAATATTCTATCGGAATCGCGAAAGGAAAGGTGGAAAACTTATTCGTATTTAGTCACACCATTACATTATATTGACAATTACAAAAAACTATTCATACTATGAGTATATATAGTATGATGTCGGTTGGGCATCGCAGATATGCCCCCATCGTCTAGTGGTTCAGGACATCTCTCTTTCAAGGAGGCAGCGGGGATTCGACTTCCCCTGGGGGTAGGGTACTACGAAAGGAGGTTGATCATGTATTATCAATAAGTCTAGACTTGATTCTTCCTGGGTCGATGCCCGAGTGGTTAATGGGGACGGACTGTAAATTCGTTGGCAATATGTCTACGCTGGTTCAAATCCAGCTCGGCCCAAGAATTCACCGATCCATCATGAGATTACATAATATAAGAAATTTGTCCGCCGGAAACGTCTGGTTAATTTTATATCCTATTTGTTTTTTTCCGATATATTCTTCATTTTATGAATTATCTGGATTCATATCATAATCCGAAAACATAGGACAAGAATTAACAAGTCAAAATATTTTTTGGAAAGATTTCGTATCAATCGATTTAACACGATTTGACAATAGGATTTCTAGTAATCCGTGTCGTTCTCACTAAAGTCCATATCTATGTGGATATTAATATACCAATCACTCCTTTCTCTGTTACAATATGACAATTCTAAATTAAACTAGTCTTAATCAAATCATTAATAATATGTATGCTGTATACCTTATTTCTCTGGGATTGTAGTTCAATCGGTCAGAGCACCGCCCTGTCAAGGCGGAAGCTGCGGGTTCGAGCCCCGTCAGTCCCGACCTAGTATCCGATGACTCCATCAATTCATTTTTTTATTTTCTGTCAAGGGGCATAGAGTGGGATCTAATTCCCATAGGGTCCTTTTTTTTTCCGTTTCGAATTTTTTATTGAGAAAATACAATGCGACAATTTCAATTACTTCAATTAGTACCGAGGGGGATAGGCATATTGAATTGGTACAATTGTGAGTAGCACCCTATTTAGTTAGGATTAAAAGAAATCCTTGTCTGGTTTTTTTCGATTGCTCCTGACCCGTGGAAGGGAATCGAATACTTATATATATACTTTCACTAGAGCATATACACAAATTTTGATTCGTTTATTGTACGATAAAAAATGCACTTTTCACATAGTTACCTCGATAAAATACTTTTTTTCATATTAAAGCCTCTTTCTAGCTCCAATTTTTGATAACTTAAATTACTAATAGGAAACAATCTATTTATATCATTCAAACTACATACTTCATTTTGGATATATGTGTCCCAGGGCCGGTTCAAGGAAAGAAAGGAATATTTAAATTAAGTAATTAAGAAAAGGAAGAGCAAACAAAGAAAAGATAGACCCTCTCTTCTCTTAGTGAGGGAATGAGAAATCTTTTTTTATTTCCGGGGAAGGTCCTATCGAAGAAAGAACAAACTAAAAAAAAAGAGTTCATTTTTTCTTTTTTAATTTATCAAAATATTCGATCTTTTCTTCTTATTTTTTCCATTTTACTTCTACTATTTGGGTTGGGTTTTTGACCAATGGAAGCGGAAGATGGGCCAGATCATCCTTTATTATATTATATATATGATTCTATAAATAAGACGGTAGGTTATAGAAAATAACGAATGGATAAAATAAAGAATAATAATTCAATGAGATTCTAAATTGGATCAGGAATTCCATTTTAGGTTTTTCTTCCGTATGGATAAAAGATCTTCCTATGTTATACTATTCCATTCTCGATGATGAATAGATTTGATAGCTCAGATATTGTTATTCAATGATATTGATCCGATTCAATATCATCGGGATGTATTTCTCCCATTGAATTTACAGGATAAAGATTTAGAATCTCTATGGGATCAGATCCCGAGTTATTAATTATGAAGTAAAAAAACGATGAAATTATGGAAGTAAATATTCTCGCATTTATTGCTACTGCACTGTTCATTCTAGTTCCTACTGCTTTTTTACTTATCATTTACGTAAAAACGGTCAGTCAAAACGATTAATTTGAATCAAGCTTGACTTCTTAGTTCTTATCAATAATGGAAGAAATGAAAGGGATTCAAATTTCACGTCTTAAATAAAATGAGCGAATTAAAATCAGACGTATATGAGATTTGATAGTATGGTAGAAAGGAATATAGGAACCTTTCTACCATACTATCTATTAGTGTATAATTCTACTATACATTATTATATAAAATAATAAAGTTGGACTGTATAAAGAAAGATGGCTTAATGTAGATCACTCCGTAATCTGTATATTGATATATGTACATATAACTCCCATATGTGTAATATACATAGTACCCCAATTCGAGTTCTTTACTTTGGTACATTCATTTGGTTTAGACCGATTTCGATCAATATGATATAATTGAATGCCCACCTTTACTCTTATCTTATAAAATACGTATCTACATAATAACAGATCGACTTCCTCTTTGAACAGTAAAGCGAGAAACAAATAAAAAGGGGTCGGTTGCTCCTCATTGTAATATTTATATATAATTCTGTTAAGAGCTAGTTCATCTAAATACTCTATTTCAATTTGGTTGGAAAAAATTGCATATCATGCGTATTCCGTTTAGTTTTAAAATACGAAGATGGGAATCATTTAATTTAACTATTTGTTTGATTGAAAGGTTATTCGTCATCTATTACATTACTTTAACTGGATTCCAGTCGAATTTTAAAATGAAGATATTTGAAAGAAAAACGCTTTGCAGAAGGATTATGAAACTATTAATACAGTTTGATTACTCAACTCAATTCAATTAGTAATTACCCTAGCCCTAGAGTCCACTTCTTCCCCATACTACAAGTGAAAGGGAAAATGTAAAGACTACCATTAAAGCAGCCCAAGCAAGACTTACTATATCCATGTGAATTATGCCCCC